AGGGTTAACCCGTTATTAGATTAAAAATCTAAGGCCTGCTCGGCCATAAAAAAATTTTTTTTGCTGTAAAAAAAAAATAAACGCATATTTCAAATAGTAATATAAACTAAAAATTGACGTGAACAATGCGGGTACTACATATACCAATGGGATATTTATTTGAACCAAATTAAATAACACTATTAATTTACCAAAAAACACCCTAAATGGAGGTAAACCCGACAATCCAATTATTATAAGAGAAGTAATTAAAGTTATTCCTCAAATTAAACTCCCCAACACTAATAATAAAGCGAGAGAATAAAGAATAAAATATTTAACCGTGTCTATTCTAAGGGCAGAAAAAAAAAATCAACCAGAATGGGTTACAGAAGAGGCACCTAAGATACCTCGAAGTGTAGATCCCCATAAACCAAAAATTATTCCCGCCACTATCGAAGTTACTCCAAGCACTATAAGTAAATGATTAGCTTGTTGAGACTGAACAGGTCACGCAACTAATAAATTAAGAGGTAAAACTTTTATTGGAACCCCCAATACCCCTAGTATTATAAATGGCAACTCCTCGGCTACAGGAACAACCCAAAAATGCATAGGAAATGCACCAAATTTAAGACATAATCCAAAAAGAAAAACCAAATTAACAAATCAACTATCCAAAAAATTTATAAAACCTATATATATAACAGAAGCTAATAACAGTACACCCCCTAACGTCTGGGCAAAAAAATATTTAACACAAGGACCCCTCATCCTTAACAATTTATATTCAAAAAGCAAGAAAACAAAAGTAAACAATATTAGCTCTATTAAAAGAACTAAAGCAATCCAGTTACTAACAAGCATACCTACTAATATTACTTGTAAGAGGGTTAACAGAAGAAAAACAAAACCCATGAATGTGACAAGATTAATCTTATAATATTGACATCAACAATACCCGTCATCCGGCGGTCACACATATACTCATATATATATAGTCCTGTTAAACTATATTACGCATTTATGCGTAAAACGCCTTTTCACTTAGTTGAAATAAGACCATGACCCTTAATCGGATCTATGGCTATTTTTAGTATACCAGTAGGACTAATTTTATATATTCGACAAAGAATTCCTCACCTCTTATTACTCGGAGTTTTATTAACAGCATTAGTAGCTTATTTATGATGACGGGACATTATTCGAGAAAGAACCTATCAAGGCAATCACACCTCTTACGTAGTTTCTGGGTTAAAAATTGGTGTTATATTATTTATTGTATCCGAAGTTTGTTTCTTTTTTGCGTTTTTTTGGGCCTACTTTCATAGTAGCTTAGCACCCAGTATTGAAATTGGAAGAGTTTGACCTCCAGCAGGAATTAAAACTTTACCAACTTTCTCTGTTCCCCTTCTAAATACATGTGTATTACTTTTATCTGGGGTTAGTGTCACTTGAGCTCACCATGCAATTGAAGAAGGAAAATATAAAAGTGCCTGTCTAGGCCTAAGCATTACAGTCCTATTAGGTATTTATTTCTTATTATTACAACTAGGAGAATACAAAGAAACAATATTTACTATTGCAGATGGCGTCTATGGTAGAACTTTCTTTATAGCAACCGGGTTTCACGGTCTCCACGTATTAGTTGGGGCTACTTTTTTAACAGTTTGCACGTACCGACTATATAAATTTCACTTCAGAAAAAATCACCACGTAGGATTTCTTGCCGCTGCTTGATATTGACATTTTGTTGATGTAGTATGATTATTTTTATATGTTAGTATTTACTGATGAGGATCATATAAATATAGCTTAATTTTAAAGCTTTGATTTTGTAAATCAAAAATGTATCTACTATTTATATACAGCTTTCTGTATAAGACCTTATTAGATCTAACGAAAAAATTAATAATAAAGGTAATAAATGACCTAAAATAGTTAAAAATCCCCGAGAAGAAGGCCCAGACCTGCTACTTATTAGACCTCTCGGAGCGCCATGATTAATTTTAATATATAAATATATATTGTAAGTAACCCTTATAAATATAACACTTAACAGAACAATCACTAACACTATACTTAACCATAAGGCCACAGGAACAGCAACTAGCTCCCCAACTAAATTAATTGTTGGAGGTACCGCTATATTTACTATGGCTACAATGAATCATAAATACCTTAAAATAGGGTATAATGTTAATAAGCCCTTCGTGTAATTAAAACTTCGACTACCAACTTTCTCGTAACTAATGTAGGCTAACAAAAAAAGGGCAGATGAAACTCAACCATGGGCCACCATAGTAAGTAAAGCACACATTATACCTCACGTAGTATTTGATATTACACCAAGCACCACCAACCTTATATGAACAATTCTGCTATAGGCAATTATGGCCTTAATATCCCTTTGGGATAAACACAACAATCTAGCACAAACTCCCCCCCATAGAGATAAGCTAATAATAAACAAAGGAGAACTACTATTTATTGGCCTAATACATAATATACTATAAACATATAATCCATATCCCCCAAGCTTTAATAACACACCGGCCAGAATTATTGAGCCACCAAGGGGCGCTTCCACATGAGCTTTAGGAAGCCATACATGAAGCGACCAAATAGGTAACTTAACTAAAAAGGCCAAAAAACCAAAAAAAACACACCAATGAGGAATATTGTTAATTAATATAAATAATACATATAAATTAAATGTCCCGTAGTAAGCACCATAATACAAGATTAATAGAAGTAATGGTATTGAGCCAAACACGGTATATATGATTATATAAACCCCTGCTTGTAACCGTTCTGGTTGATAACCCCACCCAATAATTATGAGGAGAATAGGCAATAACCTTATCTCAAATAAAATATAAAATCACAATAAATTTCTTCTTATAAAACATAACACTAACACAACAACCAACCTAAAAGTAACTATAGTATAAAAATCCCAAGTAAAATGACCAGAGGACAAATAAATTAATAAAGCTAACCTTATAGTTATAAATATTAGTATACTATTTAGGTCATTTATACAGAAAAATAAATCTTCGATATATATGTTGGTCTTATATAAATAAATCATAGCTCCTGGGACCAACAAACTTAAAACTATAATCGTCTCAACAAATCTGGCTGCCACTAAGAGCCTACACAATACCAAAATTATTCCGACCACAAAGAAACGGAATTACTCCCAAGTCGCGGTTAGCAGCCCCAACTTCTTACTTCTTATTAAAAAAATTATTAATATTATTAACCTTAAGAAAGTTAAAATTAACATAAAAATAAATGAAGAGTATTAAGTTTATACATACATACGATTTTGAAAATCGAAACAGGTTAAAACCATGTATATATGTTTCTATTTTTACTAGTGGCAGCCATGTTATGTGGCGTATTACTAACACTTTATAAATTCACGGGCTACTATGGTTCCCCGTATCTAATTAAGAGAGCACCTTTTGAATGTGGTTTCGAAGCCTACTGTAAAATACGCCGTCCTTTTAGTGTGCGTTATTTCATCTTAGTAGTTCTTTTTTTGATTTTTGATGTGGAGGCAGTTTTACTTTTTCCTTGTCTCGCCTCTTTGGTGATAGGGTTTTCCTTAACCATATGGATTAATATATATATATTTTTATTATTACTATTATTTGGGCTAATATACGAATGAAAAAATAAAATATTGGACTGAACAACTTCCTTAAGTAAGCTATATAAGCTGTTGGGCTCATAACCCAAAAAAGGTCATTCCCTTAAGGACCATTTGTTATGGTTTAAATTTAACAGTGTTAAGGCTATCAATGGTATCAATAGGAAAAACCAGATAGAAATATTATACTATTTATGAAAGTAAGATATAACCTCAATAAAATTTTACGTCCAATAAAGTGCCAGCAGACGCGGTCAGACTTTTGTAAATAGTTAAATTACTATAAAGTATATTAATAAATATTACTATATCTTTGGTGAAATAAGCAAATAACACCTTCATATTTTATTTAATCTAAAACACTGACCTTAAACTAGGATTAGATACCCTATTATACAGTGTACATAAATATACTCCAAGTACTAAAACCACAAAGGTTAAAACTTAAATAATATGGCGGTAATTTTAACATTTAGGGGAACTTATCTGATAAATGATAACCACCAAGGTTAACCTACTTTATATAAAATTTTGTATGCCGTCGTCACCAGATAATACTAGATGTAATATCTCAAAATATATTTATAACAGGACAGATCAAGGTGTAGACTATTATAAAGACAAGACGAGTTACTATAATTTTGCGGATATAGGGGAGAAAATCTCTCTTGAAGGAGGACTTAAAGGTAATTTATATTACTCATACTAAATGAATACAACTAAAATTATGCACAAATCGCCCGTCACTCTTGATGTAACTTAAGATAAGTCGTAACATAGTAGGCGTAGCGGAAGCTGCTCCTGTTTTTGTAGTATATATGTACACTATCTTTTCAAGATAGAAGAGAACGTTATTCCTTAAATAGAAAGTTAAAAAGGCACAATGCGTCCAAGTTTCGACCTTGGGAGTGGGAATTTCCCTTTTAATAATGTATACAGACTTATTTTCGAGATTAGATGGGGCCCGTTCCAGTTTTTTATGGTTATTTCCTTTATTATCTTTATTCCCCCTTTTGGTTGGAAACATTTGAGAAAGAACAAATCTTTCTATTCTTAAAAGAAAAACAAGACAAGTGTGGCACTCTAAAGATAATAGACGTTATAACATAATACCAAGCCTAACCGTAGTCTTATTTTTGTTTTTATTAATAAATAATTATCTTGGCCTATCACCCCTAACATATACCTTTACAAGTAATTTATTTATAGTTAGTGGATTGGCTTTATTACTATGATTAACTCTACTAATATCGGGCTACGTTAAATCTCCTGTAGCTTCGTTGGCCCATCTGGCCCCAAGGGGGGCCCCTTTAGGTCTTCTACCTTTTTTAGTTTTAGTTGAAACAATTAGTATTTTAATTCGCCCCTTAACGCTTACTGTTCGATTAATTGCCAATATTAGAGCAGGTCACATCGTTTTAGGCTTATTGGCTAATGTGAATACTAGGCTTATACATAGAACATGATTCCCGTTTGTTTTACTATTAAGCGTTGGTTATACACTTTTTGAGTTTTTTGTGGCCATTATTCAAGCATATATTTTTACCTTATTAATTACATTATATAGAACTGAACACCCATAACAGTAGATATAGCTTATGTAAAGCACCCAACTGTTAATTGGGAGAAAAATCTTTCTGCGTATGCCACAACTAAGCCCGCATAGTCTTTTATGATTAGTTTTTATTTTATTTATTTTTATAACTGTGTTAATTTTAACTCAAGAACCTAGTCTTAAGAAACCAAATATACATATAGTTAAAACAAAAACAATAACCAAACCAACATTTATGTATTTATAGTGGCAGATTATATGCATAGGTTTTAAGCACCTAAGACAAGTTATACTTCTATATTTCATCTGGTGTTAAGCACAGAAAAATTTGAGTTTTCAGGAGGATTACCGATGAGACCAATAGGTTATTTAAACCTTCGGCCTTCAAAGCCGAAAATGCTCTGCTTGGTTTGATAGAGATCGCTTGGATAACCAACATAGGCCCGTGTAGTTCAACAACAAACCGACGTATGTTGATGGTTGAGCTGGCGCTCAAAGCTTCAGTTCTAGATCCCACTATAATATATACTGCCAATTCCTAAGCCTACGTACCTATGTTTTGCTTGCGCAAAACATTAGAAAAATGATCTTATTACTCTGTTGTAATCATACTTATTTTTCCACGTAGGTATACTAAGATAAAGGGGAACCCATCACAGGATTTACAATCCTTCGCTTTAATTAAGCTATTTAAATGACCACAAACCATACGGTATTTAGGGTTCCACAAACCCAAAGATTTTTTATCTTATACGTGATAATCTTAGGAGACTTCTTACTTGGAAAGAAAGTGTACTTATTATACTAATTAAAATACTATAAGCTTAAATAAACTGATGGAGGTACTGACTCCACGACAATAGGTATGAAAGCATGATTAGCCCCACAGATTTCCGAGCATTGACCATAAAATACTCCTGAAATTAGAGGATTGATGTTCATTATATTTAAACGCCCAGGAACAGAGTCTATTTTAATACCCAGAGATGGTACAGCCCACGCGTGAATTACATCTGCCGAGGTTGTGATTACTGATGTATCGACATTTCTTGGAATTACAACACGATTATCCACTTCTAATAATCGATACTCTCCTGATGTAATCTCCGTCGTTGGGGTTATGTAACTATCAAATGTTTTATTACCTAAATTGGGAATCTCATATCTCCAAAATCATTGATGGCCAATTGATTTTAGAGTATTTTTTCTATCTAAAGGCTGCTCATCCAACAAATATAATAATCGTAGGCTTGGGAGGGCTAAAGTAATTAAAAGCAGAGCCGGTAAAACGGTTCAAAAAATTTCTAATGTTTGGGCCTCATGAACCCGACGTGTTGAATAATTAGAATATAAAATTAACAATCCAACTAATGATACTAAAGTAAAAATCCCAGAAATAATTATTAGAGCATGATCATGGAAAAGTAATATTTCGGCTTGAATTATAGAGCCCGGATCCAACAGATTTAATTGTCCTCAACTTCTCATTGGCTATAATTAACATATCTATGCCCCTTCAAAGCATTGCTTTAATTAAGCTATACAGCCTAGTATCCGAGGCTTTTAAAATTTGCACTTTTACGTTTTATATAAACTAATACTAATACTACTAATGTAGTTGCTACTGCTTGACAAGCAATTATTTTATATAAACTAAGTAAAATATACACACCGACTTCATGCCCAATTTCTTATAAAATACAGAAAAGGACTAATAAAATATAAGGCAGTAGCCGGTTGAGCAAGTGAAACATATGGTTCCTCAACGGGACATGCCCCTAACCAGGTTAATAGTAAAAAGACAACTATAAATACCCAAAATACCAATTGACTAACAGGCCTAAAAGCCGTTCTTTGTTGAGTCTTTAGGGTTCCTAAGAGAGGAAATAAGTAAAAAAATAAAACAGAACCCGCTAAGGCTACTACACCTCCTAGCTTTGAAGGAATAGAGCGAAGAATAGCATACGCAAACAAAAAATATCACTCAGGTTGAATGTGTGTTGGTGTTACTATTGGATTGGCCTCCATAAAATTTTCTGGGTCAGTAAAGAAATTCGGATAAAAAAAAACAACAAAAAGTAAACAAACACCGACAATTATAAATCCCACAATGTCTTTTCACGTGAAATAAGGATGGAAGGAGATCTTCGTACCGTGATGGAGATTACCAAGAGGATTTGTTGACCCCTTTTCATGTAAAAAAATTAAATGTAGCAAAGCCATAATAGCAATAATAAAAGGAACGAGAAAATGAAATGTATAAAAACGATTTAAAGTGGCCTGGGCTACAGAAAAGCCCCCTCAAATTCAAATGACCAAAGTATCTCCAAGATAAGGAACGGCTCTAAGTAAATTTGTAATAACTGTGGCCCCTCAATATGATATTTGACCTCAGGGTAAAACATACCCTAAAAAGGCCGTAGCCATTCTTAATAAGTAAATAGAAACCCCGGCCATTCAAGTTCGAGGTTGAGTTAAAAAACTTTGATAATAAATACCACGACCCATATGGAGATAAATTAATAAAAAAAACATAGAGGCCCCATTTGCATGAACACTACGAATCAATCATCCTCCTGGAACATCCCGCATAATATGTACAATGGAATTAAACGTAGTATATATATCAGCTGTATAGTGCATAGATAAAAAAATGCCCGTTCCAATTTGTAGGGCTAATATAACCCCAAGAAGTGAGCCAACATTTCACCAAATCGAGATATTAACAGGCCTTGGAAGATTTAATAGGTCCTCTACTTCCCGAATTTTTTTCATTATAGTAAACCCTTAATTATATCACTCCCATTTAATCGTCTAACAGTAATAAGTAAACTTAAACCACTTGCGGCCCCACTAGCCGCAAAACAAAACAAGGTAACGAAATATGACCTGGAGTTAAATAAAAATAACAAAGGCGCATAATAAAACAATAATATAGTAAATGTAATAACTTCTAATAAGATCAGTGACGATAAAAGTGATAGTTTACGAATAAAACAAAAAAGGCATATCAATACTAGTAGAACAAATAATCTATTAATATATATATAACTCACTATAAATTAACTCTTAGTAAAGTCAGTCCTAATGTTCTTACTGCTAATGGTAAAATCGATTTTCAACATAAGGACATTAACTTATCATAACGAAACCGTGGGTATACACCTCGAGCGACTAAAAAAGCTATGGCTACTACAAATCCCCCAAAAATTATATAAATAAGATTAAACGCTCCACTGAAACAAACACTAGTCAATACACTTAGAAATAAAATTACAGTATATTCCCCAAGAAATAGTAGAGCAAAGCCCCCCCCACCATATTCAATATTAAAGCCGGAAACTAACTCAGATTCCCCTTCGGCAAAATCAAAGGGGGCCCGATTAGTTTCTGCTAACCTTGATAAAAACCATATAAGTAAGGAAAACAAAAAAACAAGAACTACAGGAAATGTATTAAGAAAATCTTGAAAGTTAAACGTTTGAATTATAAACACAGGAAATAAGATAACAAATACGAATCTAATTTCATAACTAATTGTCTGAGCCCTGGCCCGTAAGCCCCCTAAAAAAGCATAAAGCGAGTTTGATGCTCACCCTGCTCCTATAACAATATAAACATTAATGGCCCTAATAGACAAAAATAATAAAACCCTTAGATTTAATAGGTGAGGATTGAAAAAGCTTGGTAATAACCCTCATAGATACAACCCTAAGGTCAACCCTATAAATGGTATTAATATAAATAAAAATTTATTTCTTGAATATGGGATTATTAATTCCTTCAAAAAAAGTTTGAGTGCATCCGCAAAAGGTTGAAAAAGTCCCCCCAACCCTACTTTATTTGGACCTTTACGTGTTTGTATGTAAGACAATAATTTTCGTTCGATTAAAGTCAAAAAGGCTACTCCCAACAACGCACATAAAAATGTAGAAACTACCTTAAGTACATACATAAAACAAAAATACAAATAAGACAAACTCCATGTTTACTAAAAGAAAATGAACTTTTAGATCAACTAAGTCTAGTGTTTAATCATGTTAAACCCCCCTTTACAGATGATCTGTAACAATAGGGCTCTGCCCAACCGTATTCAACATTCTTAAGGTTAACATAGGCTTTATTCCCAATTCGTCTTATAGACCCTCAAAATGGATCTATGTAAAACATATTAACGAGTATAAGAACCCCTCGGCGTTTTATGAAAATTAAACCAACAAATAAGCCAATGAGTAAAAGAAAATTAACAAGCAAATTTAAAATATTTGGTAGAAATGTAGAGGCAATATAAGTAGGATCTGCTATATTAAACCCCCAACCCAAAAATACGCTTCCACAATATAAAAGTATACAAGGTGCATATATATGAAAAGGAAATTGTGGATGGTGTAAAACCACACTGCCACATGACCGTCAGTTTAATCTTTTTAATATACGAATTATATATACACTAGTTAACACAACCGCCAAACCTATCGTCAAAGTAGAGAATAAGTTAACTGATCTTGATAAACACAACCTTAAAATCGCATGTTTTGAATAATAAGCACTCAAAAATGGAATCCCCATTAAGCACATAGTTCTAGTGTTTAAAAAAATTAATAAATATGGTGTATTCTTTGTAACCGCCCCAAGTAGGCGCATATCTTGAACCCCAAAAGACAACATTAAAATAAAACCTGCCACTAAAAACAATATAGCTTTAAATATTGCATGGGTGTATAAATGCAATAATGCTAAATCAGGTCTCCCTAATCCTAAGCAAAATACTATGATCCCAAGTTGACTTAAAGTAGAGAATGCGACCACTTTTTTAATATCATTCTCATTAAGAGCACAGGCCCCCCCAATTAATGAGGTTAAACTTCCACAAAATAAAAAAACTGCCCTAAGCGTTGGGTTAATATTTATGGTTATGAAAGCCCGAATTATAATATAAATTCCTGCTGTTACTAATGTAGAGGAATGCACTAAAGCTCTAACAGGAGTTGGGGCTGCCATAGCAGCCGGTAATCAGGCACTAAAAGGATATTGGGCCCTCTTAGTTAATGATGCCACCCCCAATAAACACAGTATAGCGAATATATACACTGTTGAATAATTAACTAATAAGCTCGAACCAACTATAACAAAATAAAATATAGTTACTATAATTAAAATGTCCCCTAGACGATTAACCAATAACGTTAAAAACCCTGCCCGCACACTTTCCCCGCTTTGATAATAAACAATTAGAGCAAACGATGACACACCTAAGCCATCCCAACCAACTAATAATATTAATAAAGAGCCTGAGTATACTAAAATGTTTATAGAAATAACAAACGAAAGCAAAATTCATGAAAAACGAAAATAAAATGGATCATCCTTTATATATCAACGGCTAAATATAAATACACAAGCAGAGATAAACGTTACTAAAGCTCTAAATCTAATGCTAACTTTATCTACTAATAAACTTAAGGTAATATAATTAGTAGAGATATATAAAATTTCTAAGTTAACTATATAGGTAAACCAATTAGTTATTCTATTAACACAATAAAGAAAAATAGTTCCAACGGATATAGTTAAAAGTAGAACAGATAAACGCTGTTTATGAAACTTTTCCAATATTAATTGAACTTCCGCCTACACCTACGATGTTACAAATATAAATAAAAACAAAAGTTAAAAGTCCCCCCAAAACAATTAATCCTGAAAATTCTATAGATTTATTTATTGTTCTAATATTAAGAGGAATATAAGAACTTATTCAAGCATATCCTATAATTATTATTAAACCAAACAATAACATTTGAGCCACCCCTCTATAAGATGTAAAATAGTTTCTTGATAGTATAATTAAGTAAATTAATAAAACTAATAGTCCGCCAACATAAACTATAAATAATAAATAAGAAAAAATATCCCCAACATACAAAAAAAGACCATATACGCTTCTCACAACTAGGCCTAAGAATACTAATATAAGCCCTCTGGGTGTAGATATAGTACATATAATCAACAATAAGTACCAAATTAATAGGAGAATACCGCTATAATAGATAACCGAAACCACTGAAATTAGGTAAACCTCTTTCTAAACGCAAATTAGATCTTCTATATAAAGTATAATCTCATTTAAAAGTAGTTGCCACTAATCTCCAACTCCCAAAGTTGGTATATTCTAATACCGCTTTTAATAACTAACCTTAGTTTTCTATTGAACCTAAATCAATTGCATATAATCTGCCAAGTTATTCATAGTTGAATCCCCTAAATTTCCTTTCGTACTTTTAGTAGACTATTTAAAGATAGAAACTGACCTGGCTCACGCCGGTCTGAACTCAGATCATGTAGGAGTCTTCTGCTCGAACAGAGCATTATTAATTGCCTTCTGGGCTATAAATTCCTAGTCCAACATCGAGGTCATAAACTTTATAATATTATGCTGTTATCCCTAGAGTAATTTTTTTATACATAGCACATAATTCATATTTATATAGGTAAGTTGTATGTTACCTTGTCGCCCCAACAAAAAATTATATCTTTTCTAAAAATTTCTAGGGTCTTCTCGTCTATTATATAATAATAGGAATTTTCACCTATTAAGTAATTTATAATAATCTTAATGATACAGTTTTCCCCCATAAATTCGTTCATACCAGACTTCAATTATAAGTCAATTGATTATGCTACCTTTGCACAGTCAAGGTACTGCGGCCATTTATATGTTACATCGAGCAGAAATAGCTATATATATGCTCATATAGTTATGTTTTTGATAAACAGTTGAGAGTAAAGTTGCCGAGTTCATTATTAAGATCTATGCTTATACTAATATTAACATTATTATTATATATTTAAATTTAATATAAATATCTCTACTTTATATAAACTAATTAACATTAGTGTTACAAAATAATATAAAAAGGTTTTTAAACCTATTTAAATTAAAATTTAATATTTATATATTTATAGAGCCTAATCACTCTATAATTGTTGAAGTACTATATACATTTAAAGATTATCAAGATATCCTGATTTTTGGAAGGCCTATCACCCCTAAATGTTCATTTAGCTTGCATTATGTTACATGCAATATAATAATCTAATAACAATGAAGATTTAGCTCAAATCAATTCGTGAAAGTATAACTATGCCCTTATAGTTAACCCATTATGCAAAAGGTAAATACTCCGGTAAACTCAACTTTTACAGTAGCCCTAGATATTGATATAAACATAACTATTTATGTATGAACTAAAGACCTTGCGGATTTATTCGTTGTAAGCGAATAGTATTAAATATATACTACCTTTAGAATTTTTAACACCAATTGAGGCTTCTAAATTTCCATGAAAATCAGGAGGAAGGTTTAATTCCCACTCCCGAGAATATGAGGCTTTTCCTCCAAACACGTAGGGGCGTTGAACTACAAAGGCCTCCCAAACAATTATCATAAATAATAAAACTGCGAACACACTCATTAATGAGCCAAAAGAGGAAATTTGATTTCAGACATAGTAAGCATCTGGGTAATCTACATACCGACGTGGTATTCCTGAAAGCCCTAAGAAATGTTGAGGAAAAAAAGTTAAATTAACTGCCAGGAACATAACAAAAAACTGACACTTCGCTAAAATATCACTAAGATATAGTCCTGTTATAACTGGAAATCAAAAAACAAATCCCGCAAAAATGGCAAACACCGCCCCTATAGATAAAACATAATGAAAATGGGCTACCACATAATAAGTGTCATGTAGTATAATATCAAGCGAGGCATTAGATAAAACAATACCTGTAAGTCCCCCTAACGTAAATAAAAAAATAAAACCCAATACCCAGTATATAGCCGCGTCTATTTTATGTTTTATACCATAAATAGTTATTAGCCAACTAAAAACTTTAATACCTGTTGGAACCGCAATCACTATTGTCGCTGCGGTAAAATAAGCTCGAGTGTCGACATCTATTCCAACTGTAAACATATGGTGGGCCCACACAATGAAACCTAATACTCCAATAGAAATTATTGCATAAATTATACCTAATGTTCCAAAAGGTTGTTTTACCCTATGGTTTCCTAGAATATGAGACACAATACCAAACCCAGGTAAAATAAGAATGTAAACTTCTGGATGCCCAAAAAACCAAAATAAATGTTGATAGAGAATAGGGTCCCCACCTCCAGCAGGATCAAAAAAAGAAGTATTAAAATTTCGATCTGTTAATAACATAGTAATCGCCCCTGCTAAAACTGGTAAGGATAAAAGTAATAAAAATACCGTAACTAAGATAGATCAAACAAATAATCTAACCCGTTCTATAGTTATACCAGGGGCCCGTATATTAAAAATAGTAGTAATAAAATTAATGGCCCCTAAAATCGAGGACATTCCAGCAAGATGAAGAGAAAAAATTGCTAAGTCAACAGAAGCTCCCCTATGGCCCGTTAAAGCTCTTAATGGAGGATAAACTGTTCATCCAGTGCCGGCACCGCCTTCCACTAGGCTTCTGCTAATTAGTAGGATGAAAGATGGAGGCAATAATCAAAATCTTATATTATTTATTCGTGGAAATCTTATATCAGGAGCTCCAATTAATAAAGGCACTATTCAATTACCAAAACCACCAATTATAATAGGCATAACCATAAAAAAAATTATCACAAAGGCGTGAGCTGTAACAATCACATTAAAAAAATGTTCGTCTCTTAATACTCCAGATGTTCCTAGTTCTATCCGAATCAACAACCTTAGTCCAGTTCCAACCATACCACATCAAACACCAAATAATATATATAAAGTCCCAATATCTTTATGATTTGTGGAAAAAAATCAACGCAT